TGATTTCACGTTTATGTGAAATATATACACGAATCCTTTCTTGATTATAATTGGAACCCCCCTTTCTACGGATCCATCTCACATCAATAACTCGGCCCCTTCCACCTATAGGTAGTCTTAGCGAAGTTTCTTTTGAAGTGGATACCTGAATGCCAAGTATAGCTCGTAATAATCTATCCTCTGGGGCATATGATGATTCATTCGCTGTCTGAGGTGTTAATTTACCTACTAAGATATCACCTGTTTCTATCCAAGATCCCAGCATAACAATTCCATTTCTGTCTAAATTTCGGAGTAAATGAGCCTCTAAATGCGGAATCTCCTTAGTTATTCTTTCAGGACCTTGGCTTGTTACATGAGTCTGAATTTCATATTTCCGGATGTGAAAAGAAGTATAAATATCTTCATAAATCAGACGTTCACTAATTAGTACTGCGTCTTCAAAATTGTAACCTTCCCATGGCATATAAGCTACTAATACATTTTTTCCTAAAGCGAGTTCCCCACCAGCTGTGGCCGCACCACCCGCTAGAATTTGTCCCTTTTTAATATATTTACCCCGCCGAACCTGAGTTTTTTGATGCATAAAAGTATTCTTGTTGGAACGTTGATACATAACTAATGGAATGCTTAGAGTATCCCCATTACTTGAGAAAACGATCTTGTGAGTATCAGTATAAATGATTTTTCCCTTGTGTTCGGCTATAGCTGAAATACCCGAATCTAGAGCCGTTTGGCCTTCCAACCCAGTTCCAACAATGCACTTTTCGGAACGAGAAAGGGGAACTGCTTGGCGCTGCATATTAGAACTCATTAAAGCTCGATTCGCATCATTATGCTCGATAAAAGGAATGAGGGAAGCTCCAATAGAAAAATATTGGAAAGGAAAAATGCTTCTAAGATGAATCTCTTCCCATGCAATAGTCAGGAATTCTTGACGATATCGAGCCGGAACAACCTGTTGTTCTTGAATACCCCGATTCAAGGCCAAAGAATTTCCTGCTGCTACCATATAATATTCATCTCTATTTGGTGATAAATAAACCATCTGTGCCTCTTTTGATCTCTCAGATAATTCATAAAAAGGACTCTCTATAGATCCCCAATAACCAACCTTAACATGAGTAGCTAATGATCCAATAAGTCCAACATTGATTCCTTCGGACGTGTCAATTGGGCAAATACGTCCATAGTGACTCGGGTGAATATCTCGTATCCGAAAACTAGCAGTTCGCCCCGTCAATCCCCCAGGACCCAAATAACTCCATTTTCGCCCATGAACAATTTGTGTCAACGGATTAGTTCGATCCAAAACTTGAGATAAAGGGTGTAGGCCAAAAAACGATTCATAAGTAGTTGTTAATGAAGTTGAAGTTACCAAATTTTGAGGAGTCGGTATCAATTTATGCCTGATTGCTCCACATATAGTTCCTCGAACCGCATTTTCTAAACGAACAAGAGCCAATCCGAATTGATCCTGTAATAGATCTGCGACAGAACGAATACGTTTATTTTTCAAGTGATTCATATCGTCAAGTATACCCATTCCAAATTTCATTTCAATCAAATGATCCACAGCAGCCAATAGATCTTGTGGTAACAAAAATGTATTGTTTTGGGGTATATCAAGATTCAGTCTCCGGTTTATATTTCGTCGACCAATCTTTCCTAATTCACATCTTTGGTAAAAAAATTTCTTTTGTAATTCCTTGCATAAGGACTCAGAAAATACCGGATCTCCCCCTACCCCTACACAAGCAAATTGTTGATAAAACTCCAGAATAGCATTTTCTTTTGACCCAATCTTTTTTTTCTCTTTTTCATTCGGGAAAGACAAGAAAATCTCAGGGTAACAAACATTATCTAGAATTTCTCTTATATTCGAACCCATAGCTGATGATAGAACTAGAATAGATATTTTTTGTTTTCTACTTACACGGGCCCATATCCTTGCTTTTCTGTCAATTTCTAATTCTGACCTTCCCCCCCAATCCGATATTATAGTACTGGTATAGACAGAAATTCTGTTATGTTCCAATTCTGAACGGTAGTAAATACCAGGACTTTGCAATATTTGGTTGATCACAATTCGGTATATTCCATTTACTATAGAGGTTCCAAAAGAATTCATTATAGGAATGTTCCCAATAAAAACTGTTTGTTCTTGCATATTTCTATCGGTTTTCCAAATTAAGACCGCGGGTACATATAATTCAGAAGAATATGTGAGTGATTCATATACAGCATCTCTTTCTTTTATCAAGGGCTCTACCAATTGATATGTTTCCACAAATAAATTAAATTCAATTTCTTGATCTCTATCTTCAATTTTTGGAAACTTATTAAATTCTTCCGCCAAGCCCTGATTAATGAACCTAAAAAATCCCTCAAATTGTATCTGACTAAATCCAGGTATTGTGGACATTCCTTCATTTCCATTCTGGAGCATCTTAATCTGAAGTTTCCTCTTTATTGAAAAAATCCCATTATTGGCTTAGCTCACTATTCATCGAACCATACCGATCGATCTAGCAATGATGGAATGGGTATTCTGTTTACTGAATCACATAAAATTTTAGCCAACTCTATCCATATATATCATACGTATGAACGGAAGCAAGACAGAGAAATGGAGGGCATTTTTTACGCAAGTTCGAATTTGAGCCAGGTACAAATAGAAAGAAATTAAAATTGATAAAGCATTCCTGGGAAAAAATTCTGTCACTTAGGTTGACGGAGTCTTTTATCGGTATCGGATAAGAAAATTGATCCAATTTCTACCCAATTCTTTTATTATGATATTACGATCAGGGTACAAAAAATAAAAAAGAAATGAATTTGGGAATCAATCTGCTCTCTATGAATGAGATAAAAACAGAAGAATCAGGAATAGCATAGAGTTTCACTATTTTTAGCACAAACGCTCAAAAAGTAATTCGCAAATCTTTTTTGGTAGTAGAATTTAGAAAATACAATTGAATTGCGTACGTAATACTCATAGGAGTAATCTTTAGGAAGTACATACCGGCACATGCCGATATAGCTATCCATATATCGCATCTTTTCTCATAATTGAACTTGGTGCAACATAGGTCAAGTCGCACTCGATCAAAAATCATAATGTCTATTTTTTATTCATTCGGTATCCACGTATAAAAATTCCAGCTCTGTAGTTTACACTGTTCTGGGGTTTACATATACACATATAATATTATAATTAATATTAAAATATTAATATTTAGAATATAATATTAGAATATTATAATTGATTATAATTGTAATTGATAATAATTAGTCGTAAATCAATTGGATTTTTCATCCATTAAGGGAATACAAATGGAATTTGGCGACATGGCCAAGTGGTAAGGCGGGGGACTGCAAATCCTTTATCCCCAGTTCAAATCTGGGTGTCGCCTGATCAACAAAAAAAGACTTGGAAGTTTTTAATCCTGCTGATCGAACTTGACAAATTCTTGCCCCGCAAAAGCATAGGCAAGGGACTAGATCTGTCGATACTTGATTTTGAGAACCCGTAGGTCCTATAAAAGACTGTCATCTTTTTTATAAAAATTTATAAAAATCTGGTTTCTGAGTGTGGCTCAAACAGATACCAATAAGTCTGAAGCAATCCAATCTTATTAATGCATTGGTTTGGGCTATTCTGAATTGAACCAAATAAAAGAAATAATGATAATTCATTCTATTCTGGGCATCAGAACTATGAAAATAAGAAGTCGTAAATCTTGGTATCCAAGGATTCCTAAGGTTAAAGATGTGGAAAGAACTGAGCGAGGATACTTTGTATCCAAACTCAGGATAGGCTCTGAGTGCTCAGAAATGAAATAAAAATGGTTATTCTTCTTTTCTTATTTTTTTTTTTTCTTCTATTTCATTATCTATCTTATCTATTTCATTATCTCTTATCTATTTCATTATCTATCTTATATATTATATATCTTATATATATCTTAATATCTTATATATATCTTATATATATTATATATATATAATATATATATATATATATTATATATTTATATTTAATATTAATATATTTTTTAATATTAATATATTTTTAATATTAATATATTTAAAATTTATATTTTTTTTTATTATTTCCAATTCTTCCAATTTCAATATAATCTATTGACTAAGAAATAAAGGACCTTTTTACGAGTGGATTCGTAAAATTGTTTCATCACTAGCCGTAAGTAAGAATCCTATTTTGACTCTGCACCATTGATTCCACTATAATTATGAATTAATAATGGAATAAATACTTCATTTCATAGAGATAAGGGACATCATTCACATGGATATAGTAAGTCTCGCTTGGGCTGCTTTAATGGTAGTGTTTACATTTTCTCTTTCACTTGTAGTATGGGGAAGGAGTGGGCTTTAGAGCTAGGAATATTAATATTACTAATTTAGTACTTTACTGAATAATATAATTCTATCAATTGTGATCGTTTTGCCAAAGCTGAAAAAAAAAATACCTTGACTTAGTTTAGTTTATCTATATTCGTTTAATTCTAAATATTAGTAAATATTAGAATATTAGAATTAGATAATTATATATTTTTTATATTATTATTTTATTATTATTTATTATATTATCTAATAATTTAATTATATTATCTAATAATTTAATTTTAATATATTAATATTTAATATATATTAGATATGTATAATTGATATGTATAATTATGGTATATATATATATATGATGGTATTATAATATATGCACACACTATTCTTCCTACATTAATTCTTTAGATGGCCTTCCGGATACATATACATAAGCATAAAAAGAGATATAAAAAATCAGGAATTCAAGCAGTTGGTCTTGCAATTATTTTTGATGGATCGAAATGCATACAAGTGGGTGTGGAGAAAAAATATAGAATTTAGAGTGCTATTTAATTTTGATGTATGTCTAATATATATTACTAATAAATAATTACTTAATTACTATTAGATATTAGATTATTATAGATTAT